AAGAGAAAATGTAAAGACTACCATTAAAGCAGCCCAAGCAAGACTTACTATATCCATGTGAATCATGTCCCCCATCTCTATGACTATCAAGGAATTTTTCCATTATTGATCACTACTATAATAATAGTAGAATCCATGACGCAGAGTCAAAAAGGGACTCTGACCAAACGCTATTAAGAAATCAATTCAATAACTCCACCCACAAGAAGCTGCTATAAGATTTCTGGTAGAATCGGTAAGCATTAAACACAAGTAAGAGACGAAGTGACTCCCTTGGTATTATCAAGTATTATCAAGTTAATGTTATTAACGGAATATGTGGGAATAGTAAGACCTTTTATTTCTTTTATTGCCCACGGAAACATGGACAATCAAGATGAAACACTACCTATTACATATCTCTACCTCCCCCTTTGATCTAATACTTAAAGTCTCCCGACTGTCTCTGTGAGACAGTCGGGTCTATTCTATTACATTCTTGATTGGGGGTTACCAAAAAGAAAGAAGTTTTTTTTTTGTTGATCAGGCGACACCCGGATTTGAACTGGGGAAAAAGGATTTGCAGTCCCCCGCCTTACCACTCGGCCATGCCGCCAAAATGATAGAAAATAGCTAGAAAGATTTCCCCTCTTTGGGGCTATTCCTTAATCTCCTTTTTTTATGGGATTTGCATCTTGAATCCCGCTTTCCTTCTCCCTTTACTAAAAAAGGAATCCTTCCTCCTTTCTTTGGATCCAGTTGGCTCCCTTCGATTGATTGTATCGTATCTCAAATCTCAAAACAACAAGAACTAAACCCCCTCTTTTTTGATATTGAAAGAGAAAATGTGGATTTTACATTACAGAAAAAGGGTAGGGCAAGCTTGGAACCATTAACTATTGACTTGAATTCATGAAAGGTTTTTGGATCTGCGTTTAATCTAATTAAGTTGATACACAACTAATCCGTATCCATTCTTTATCAAAAATCAATCCCTTTCAATTCACTTTCCATTATAACAAGAATTCTGTATCTATGTAAACCCCAGAACAGAAATTGTGACACAGATATCCCTAATCAGGTATCTTAGCTATATATGCCTATAAAGGGAATTCGGGGAATTCTTATTATTCAGTGAATAATGGAATAGAAATTATTATATAGCACGAGCACGGTCTGGTCTGTGTTGCCCCAAGTATAACTGGGATAGGAGATATGCGGATAGTTAGATAGCTATAGCTGCGTGTGCTTCTTAGGTACAACCCCCCTTACCTACTTCAACCAGATTCCATAAATTCTACTATTCTACTAACATAGAAATGGGTAAAAATGTCTTTCTTCTCTGCGAATCCTTTTTTGAACATTTCAACAATGGAATCGGGGAAAAAGTGAAGTGCTAAAAAACTCTATTCTATACTGTTCCTGATTCTTCTGTCTTTCTCTCATTCATAGAGAACCGATCCAATCCTGAATCATTTCTTTTTCTGGTACCCAAAAGGGTCGTAATATCCTAAATTGGCTCACTTTTGATATTCTATAACAAGACTCCACAAGTCTCATCGACAGAATTCTGTTTCTAGGAATGGTTTCTAAATTTGTATCTGTTGCAAATTGGCATTTGAGTAGAAAATTCTCTTTCTACCTCTCCCCACACGTATTTTATCCATTACTATTTTCCACATTACATATATGATATGGAGTTGGGTCAAATTTCATGCGATTTAGTAAACAGAATATACATTCCATCATTGCTAGCTCGACCCAGAGGGTTCGATGAAGAATGAGCCAATAATGAATGGGATTTTTTTGAAAAAGGGAAAACTTAAGATGCTACAGGATGGAAATGAGGGAATGTCTACAATACCTGGGTTTAGTCAGATACAATTTGAGGGATTTTGTAGGTTCATTGATCAGGGCTTGATGGAAGAACTTTATAAGTTCCCAAAAATAGAAGATACCGATCAAGAAACTGAATTTCAATTCTTTGTGGAAACATATCAATTGGTAGAACCTTTGATAAAAGAAAGAGACGCTGTGTATGAATCACTCACATATTCTTCTGAATTATATGTACCTGCGGGATTAATTTGGAAAACCGGCAGGAATATGCAAGAGCAAACCATATTGATTGGAAACATTCCTCTAATGAATTCCCTGGGCACCTCTATAGTCAATGGAATATACAGAATTGTGATCAATCAAATATTGCAAAGCCCCGGTATTTATTACCGTTCAGAGTTGGACCCTAAGGGAATTTCTATCTATACCGGCACCATAATATCGGATTGGGGAGGAAGATCAGAATTAGAGATTGATAGAAAAGCAAGGATATGGGCTCGTGTGAGTAGGAAACAAAAAATATCCATTCTAGTTCCATCATCCGCTATGGGTTCGAATCTAAGAGAAATTCTAGATAATGTTTGCTACCCTGAAATTTTCTTGTCTTTCCCGAATGATAAGGAGAAAAAAACGATCGGGTCAAAAGAAAATGCCATTTTGGAATTTTATCAACAATTTGCTT